CCGGCAACGCTATGATAGAACGGATGTAGCGCATAGTGCTCCCTCTAAGGCGAGCCCTAGAATCTCCCTTTCATTCATCCTTATGAAGAAAATGCTATTGGATTATTAAGGAGTTTCTGTCCCACATAATGAATTATAGCTCTTGCACAGATCTCTTGGCTTCCTAATAAGTCCAATAATCCTAGTCTTTCACGCACCCCCTGTGATCGCATGCTTCCTTTCTCTTCCCTGTCTGTAATCAAACAAGTGTTCTTTATTGAGTAGGGCACATCTGCCTACCCTTCTTTCTATTGGGGCTCCTTCAGACAATCTAAGGCACATGATTTCAAGCACTAGGCATAGGTGGTGGGGTTCCGTGTAAGCGCCTTCCACTTAGATTGTTCATCAGTATCTAAGAAAGCCCATACTGAACTGAAGAAGAGGGCGAAGACAGAAGCTTAGGAAGCAGCTTTTAACTCTATATCTATCTAGAGAACCTAAACTCAGCCCTAGGGGACCCTATCGAGGGATCCGGAGAGAAAAACCGCCAACAAAGAACAAAGCCTTTGACCTCATTCATAAATGGGGGCGCAAGAACTTCACCTAAGCCTGACTAGCAGGAATTCATGAGTTCCACATTTACTGACTAAAGTAGGAATTAGAACACTCACTAGAGCACAGAGAATGAAATTGGAGATTAATCGACGGCAGGAACGATGCAGTGATAAGCTAAGGATAAACCTTCTACGGTGGGGCGGCTTTCTAAATACGGGTATAGGGCGTTCTGTCAATCCAACTGGACACTCGCTCTTGAGGGGTACGGCTTCACACTAGGGAGAGGAAGGATTATGCTACTGCTAGCATGAAATGCTCTAGGCTTTCTAGGGCTCTCAATCCCTTCTACCATGCCTATAGAAGTCATTCCCCTTAAGCATAACTTTGAAACTAGTTGAGGATAACCCCTAGTCATTACAGCTGGAGATATTGATATTGAATAGCGATCTATCTACGTAAGTTCATTAGAAAGAAAGGAGGAGGAAGTAAGGGGAAATAATCATAATGGTAAACCAAAGGCGGGAGTTCCAACTTCCAAAAGAGGAAGGTACGATCCATCAAATTGATTCATGAGAGGGAGGTGGTGATTAGGATAACCCAATTATGGTTCTGGATCAAGGTTTACCAATAGGTGCTGCCCTTGTCATACTGATCTGGAAAGAGTGCTTTTAGGTGGGATGACTAAATATCTCATGGGCATGATGAATTCCTACAGGCCTCTCATCTCTAAGAGGTTTGTAAAGGTTTGTTCTTAGGATGCCTTGTATAAAGGGAGGAACCAAGACCAATACCTTACCCTATTCCGCCCCTCGGGGTTTACGCTTGAACTCCCTCAAAGGACTGCTGGAATTCGAACTCAACAGCTAGATCATCAAGCTTATGAACAAGCTTGGACAGTTCTCCTTCCTTGGGGTTTGCAGACATTTTGGAAAGGTGCAATTCAGAAGTGAGAAGATCCGCTCTTCCTGATTCCAGTCTTGGAGGAAGGGAGCTTGACGTGGATATGAACTTAGACAGCAAGTCAGCTAGCTTCGTTTCCTTTTGTAGGGCCACTAGCTTGAACCAGAGGTTCTTGTTAAGTGTTAAGCTACGAATCTTTCTCAACGCCCATACCTTACCTTAGTCTCTTCGCCCCTTTATTCTGCTAACCTGACCTAAGGCCCAAGCTATGGAAGAGACCCGGTCTTATAAAGCTCTGTGGTTATTCTTTTACTCATCTCGATTCTTCCCAAAACATGGTAGGTAAGTCGCGAAAGATACGACAAAAAGGCCCTTTCTTTAACCAAAATCCCTTTCTTTCGGGTTATGACCCTATGCTGATAACAAGTCCTAAAATAGCCTCTTCATCAGCCTTCGTTCCGGTGTCTTTGTATTGAATCGGTCCCACCAACCACTCAATCTCTTTCTCCCTACCTCTGGATTCTCGTCTTCAATCTCATCCGCTAGTAACCTTCATTCCATTTCCTACGAGCCTGTAATGGATCAAACCTATATAGTATAGCATAGTCATAGAAGTGCTCTTCTTTTATCGATCATTAGTGAAGTGAAACTCTGGACGGGAAAGAAGCCGTCAATACTGGATAGTTTTAGTCATTGATTTAATGGAAAGTACGGTACTAGTTCAGTGATAGTGCTGGAAAAGTCTCTCCTTTCTGTTCTTTACATGACAGTTGACCGACTCAACCCATCAATGTTTTCTCCCGCCTACATATCCGACCTGTGAAGCTGGAGCTGAGCGAGGCTGATACTCGGCACTCACATCGGTGAAATAACGTCTAATAGATAGACCTGGAAATCGAAATAGATGAATCTTCCCGCCCGAATAGAAGGTGACTTCCCTTGTTAGGTTCAAGTAAGTAATATGCTTACCTAGGTGCTTAAGTCAATGAGTGGATCTGGGAGACTAAGGCGGGTTAGCTCAGTTAGATGCTGTGGACGAAAGGCTTTCACTGGACTATCGGTGGCTCGGGGAAGAAGAGGTCTTGCAGCAGCGGTAGCATATGTCGGAGGTTTGGAAGAAAGTATGAACGGGGTTTGCCCCTATTGGGGAACCTTCTAATCCCGATTCTGCCTTTGGAGCTATCTGAAAAGGTCATTTTCAAGTTTCGTTTTCTTACTGATTTCGGCTCGCTACCTATAGAGCCTGGTGTCTTGATAGAGCAGCATCGTTACCAGATCGTTTTATATAAGGGGAATTGGCTTGAAGAGAAAGAATCTTAAGCCGGACATAGCGATTGGCGAACCACAACTCGTGCTTAAAGCTTCTCCCTTCCCCTATTGAGCTGGAATCCCTCAGCAGGTCTTCCGCCCTTCCTTTCCCTCTGGATTGTGGTTCATCCCTTATGGAGATCGCTTTCGGGGCGAGCCTGCACTCTCGCTTGCTTCTTACTCGCCTACGAAAAACAATACTAGACTCGACTTCCACACCTGCCTCTCCACTCGTGCCTACTTTCACCAACCGGTCTTCCCTTAGTCCTCCCCTACTCTATCCCTCTGCTTGGCTACTTGACACCTTGATTAGGCTTTTCTATTCTTCGCAGAGAAAACGAAATGCTTTGGTCACGACAAAAAGTGAAGAAAAGAATTTTTCTTTGTTCGCATCCTTACTTTCCTCTCCAATTGGGGTCCTACATCCCCAGCCCCAGTAGCATTCAAAACTAGGCGCCCCCTTCCCTCTCTTATTAGTAAGGATTTCCGACAGAAGATAAGGTAGAGGGTGGACGTAGTTCAGAGACCTTAAGCCACTCGACTCGACCAACTAAAGAGGAGCTTTGCTTACTCGAAGAGTTTTGGGACTACGCGATGCTTTCCTTAACAGAACAGGAACGAGCGGAACTAAGAAGCTCGAAAAATAACTAATAAGGAGATGAGATGGGTCCGAAGGATTTTCAACTTAAAAGTCAAAGGGACGGTACAAAGGAGACAGAGAAAACTGACTCGGGAATTTTTGGATCACACACCATACGAAGAGCAAAAAGACCAACTGAAGCACTAAGGAAATGCCTCAGAGAGCAGAGAAGACCATTAGTACAGAAGCTTGTCTTGTGGCATCTCTCCTGCTGTCAAATGGAGCTAGTTCCAAGCCCTCACTAACTACGTCCACCCTCTAAGCCTATTGCAGAAAGTCTTATGCCCTCTTAAGTAGAATATCCGTATAAAGAAGAAAGTACAGACTAGGTTTGTTAGGGCAGGAAGAGGCCAAGCCAATCCTCACTTTCATGACTGAGGGAGAGGGACAATCTTCCGATTTGCCTCATCTTTCGTTTCTAGTACGGATACGGCATCTGAAGACTAGATAGAGGCGGGGATTAGCTTGAAAGCAGGTTAGCAGGGAAGGCGGGCTAGTTCTTTCCAAACCAAAGGCACAGAGTCAGCTAGGAGTAAGGCACAGAGGAAGCATCTATATCAGCTGCTGCTCCATCGCTTTAATAAGATAGAATCTCCTAAGTCAAAGGGGCGAATCGGCATAGTTCAGTAGCTGAATCGGAACCCTCATACGTTAAGAAGCTAGCTCTTTCGCTTTAATCAAAATTCCTAGTAATTACTAACTATTTTAGTGCACTACTAACTACACAATCGTTTTGAGGAGTCTATTCAAATCCTCGACTCCCCTCGTGCAAGACTACAACGCAACGTTTAATGCATAGATCGTTAGTGCAATGTTACTACGCTATCGTTATAAACATGCGCGTTCTTCTATGCTATCTAAACAACACAGTGCAATCGTTAGTGGTTACTACTACGTTTTCTTTATTTAGTCTTTCCTATTGTTTCGTGATCCTCCCCGAGCATCACTTCACTACTCTTGTTTCGTCCCAGTAGGGGTAGGGGAGAGAACCGAACTTTGGGACATTTTCCCTTAACCTGCATGTAGGTAAGGCGAAGAATCCATCCCTCGTACGAGGAAAGCATTCGGAAAAAGCAGCCAAATGGTCAACCTGCTGGCGTAAGATCCATTCCGAAGTGCCCGAGAAGGTCGAGTAACTCTAATTGAGAAGTTCGTTCTCGATTAGTCATGTGCGGAGGAGAGAACGGTGCAATTGCCTCAGACCAAGTATCATCCCCCACTCCAAGTGGCTTCACACTCTGTTCGTTCCTCTCCTGTAAGTCGAGTTACTTCATACCTTCTACTTGACCAGAAATACACCTCCTATATATGTGACCCTTATAGGGGAAAAATAAGGGTTTAAGGCTACGCGCCTAAGCTAAGTTCATTTTTTCCTGATCTACGAATAGAAAAGATGTATTCTATACCAGCTCTTCCTAAAATGATTGAATAAAAGTGCCTCAGACTCTGTCTTAGCCCTATTTCCTTTCTATCCCCGCTAACGTAGTTTTAGCTTTCTTCAATAGTTAGAGAATGACTTTGACCATCCGGGAACGGAAAGCATCTATCTCGAAAGAATAGGATTCAATACAATAATGGTAGGACTTGAACGCTCTTCTGGTGAAGTACTAAGAAGCTTTGGCCGCCAGTAGCCAACTTCGGACCTTCAAACGACTACTTTTACCCCAAGACCTCCAGTCTATCCTCAGATGGGTCTCACGCAATTCTTAGCTGCCCTTTCGCTCTGGAAGGAAATTCTCTTATAAGGGAATGTGGACATAATCCTTTTTCCCTATCGGCACAACTATATCTGTCTTTCCCCAGAGGCTCCTGAATACACTGGCCCGGCTTTTGGGACATTTCCGGGGTGATAGAAAAGTGGTAAGTGTTAGATGTAACAATTATTGTCTTAGCTGTGGTTGTGACATAACTTCTTCTCTGACTCATTCAACTATAGTATCTTCTAACTTACTTGGACTATTATCCTCTGTAACTCGGTGATACACACTTGTTTGCCACGGGCTTTTCTCTTTCACGTCGTGACTCGGGTTCCTCGGCATCTTCTGAACTTAGTTTCACTTCTTTAGATTGTTCACCAATCTCTCTTGGAGCTTTTTTCTATCTCCTTAGAATCGGGCAATGCCATCTATTTAGGTGCCCACCAAGATGATATCTCATCAAACACGACATTTCGAGACACAGAGCACCGACAGGTTGTCGGGCCTTTCCTTTTATCCTTTTATCATATCCCACAAAGATGCCCTTGGGAGCTTCGACTTTTTCCATCCTCTTAGAGAGCTAATAGGTAAAGTCTGTATCTGTAGTCCAGGAAGTCAGACATGAAGGAGTACTACACCCATTCGCTAAGAAGGCAAAGCAGCATTTCCTGGTGGATCGGCAGCTATAGAATCAGTTGCAATTAGCTCTATTCCGCCCTCTTATCATAGTATCCACATTCAATTCTAAATCTAAAAAGAATAAAAAGCAGACCTGCCTGACTCTCTCATCGGTCGTTCCTTCCACTCGTCCATCGGATTAACTTCAACTCGTGAATCAGATCAACTGGTGAATGGGCAGGAACTTACATAGCGATATCCCTGTGGGAAGGTTATATGAGCACTAAGAAAAAGGCATTACGACGTCTTAGGCTTGCTGGCCTGATTGAAATCGAAAACTTGGCTCAATTGATAGATTGAGGAAGGAAGAAAAATGCTGAAACTGCTTACCCGTGCCTTTCCTAGCTGGAACTATCCTAACTGGAATTGCCCTAGCTTTTGGAAAGGAAAGACCTGCTCAGAACATGAATTTCTTGGTAAGTCTATCTTAGTCGAGATATGTACTCCTTCTTCAAGTGTCAAGTGAAAGTTGCCTATCTTTCTTGTATAGGTTCGGAATCCAGTTGAAAGCAAAGAATTGCCCGGTGGAATCCAATAAACGTCAGATGAAAGGCAAGGAGTGTAAACCACGTACGAGTGAGCGTAGAAAGCGAAATGTTTTGCAGCGAGTCAACCGTAATACGATCAAAAGGAAAGAGGGTCGATGCAAAAGGATTAGTGCAAAGGGCACAGGGATTGGCTAGAAGGAAAGCTGGGCAGCCCGCAGCTATGAGCTTTTAAGCTAGGAGTTCTCCTTTCTTCCGGTTATGAGGATCGAATTTCCTGATGCCTGATAACCTGAGGTAGGAGTGGCAAGAGTTGACTTCCTAAAACAGTAACAACCAGAGATGTATAGAGAACTTCCCCTCGATTAGCTACAGAAAGAGCTAGAGAGTAGTTTCGTTCTGGTTATGTAGTGCTTCACAAAGAAAAGGACAATCTTTGTAATGCTTGTCAAGTTAGTTTTCTATTATCTTTCTTTATTTGCATTTTCAATATTTCACTTCCATTTTGAAGGGAAGGTCTCTGATTTAGAGCAATATCTTTTTTTCTAATTAGAAAGACGAGGTTCCTGCCGCTGGGGATAGAAGATGATTCCGCAAACGAAAAGGAGAGTTTTTTCAGTATTTAAGTAAAGTAAGGCAGGGCCCAAGCTTCACCCGCGTAAGACTCATATCATAATAGGGTCTCCCCGATTACCCCACTGTTTTCTTATTTAATCTTTTATTTTCTTTAAAGTACCACTCGTTACGCCGCGTCGAAGACTCTCTCTTAGCTAAGTAGCTCTAAGTAGAGGCATTGGGCCAGCTTAACAGCAAAGGCAGGGGATCGCCTCAGGAGTCAGCTTACCTTCTTGGTACCCTTACTCACCAAGTCAAGATCCAGAAAATAAGGGAAGCTAGCCTCTCTTACTAAAAAGGGGAGGACTTGGATTGTGATAGATGCAATTTCTCAAGTCTTGATTGAGGGCTTTGCACTTCGCGGTCTCACCTCTTACCTATAAAGGTTCTTTCTTTCAATTCAAACCGTTAGACTGGTATGGAAAAGGGTTATCCGCGTCGCATCGGTTTTTCCTAGACCTCAAAGACTGGTACCCCCTTTCATCTGCATCTGAAAACAGTGGTTAGGCCTTACCTGGACCTTCCTTCTTTTTGCATCTCTGGCTTAGTATAGTCCTTCGTATCTTCCTCACTCTGATCGTACGCTTGTCCAAGTCAGCCGGTATTCACCTCCTCTTGGGCAGGGCATCGACAGTCTATAGGGATTTGCTTGTCTAATTTACCCATTTCCTATCGTCGTTGATCCAACCATTTGATGCATGTGGGGTTGCCCACCAGACTGGGGAAGGGAGAAGTTCAAGCGAGGCTCATCCGGAGAAGATATAAGTCCAGACGGAGCCCCAACCAATTCATAAATATCACCCATGCTTCATGTAACGAAGTGCATTTTTCATCCAGGTGCGATTGATCGATTCATTTCCCTTTCTATTCCGGATAGAACTTCCCAAACTAATTATAGATCCCGCCAATATAAAATTGGTAACCTCTCCCGTATACCCGCTAGGGAGAATTTGTCCATTTCATCTTCACTGATAAGGAGAATTAGTTACAACCTTATATCCCACTTACCCCGAATGGATGGAGTGCTCTCTTTCCAGGAAATCGACCAAGCTTACTCATAATCTCAGGTAGAGGAGTGTAATCTTCCACAAACCCCATCCGCTATTTGGATCCGGGTCGGCCCCTATACATAGCGAGGTCTTGAGTAGACCTTTTCGCATGGCGTAGAGAAAGACACGAATTTAGGAGGAAACCCCTACCTTATAGCTCCTTTAGAACATCTCCTACTTCCGGAACGGGATAAAGGAGAATACATAAAGGAACTAAGGATGAGAAGTACAAATGCTCTTCCACAACGTGGGTTACTGAAGAGCTAGAGCTGTAAGGGGCACTCCCTTGGGACGACCTCTTTTGGGCAGAAATAGTAGACCCTAGCAATGCAGCCCTTCTCTTTTAAGCAGAAATCATGCCTCTTATATATAATATAAGGGTGAGCCCCTTCTCCGCCTATCGGGATTGGGTGCCTCCTTCGATCGATCCGTGGAAGTTTGAATAGTCGGTTCCTTCATGAGGAAGGATGAGGAACAATAGGGGACACAGCAAATGAATGGTAGAAATCCTTCTCCTTTCTTTATTCATTCAGAAAAGACTTCACCACAAACTCACTCATGATAAGTCAATACGCCAATATCGATTGCCAGCCCTGCTTAGGATGCCTTTCTATCCATTTACGCAGCAGATAGCAGCCCAATTAGGAGCTCTCAACCATCGTGCTTCTAACCCATTCTTGATCCGTTGTGGCCGGCCGCCCTACCTGCCAAAGGAGGGGCCCTAAAGGTCCATCTATCAAAAACAAGAGGACTCTGAGCTCTCTATTTGAGTTAGCCCTGATCGCTCGCTTATCATACGCTCCACCACTGTTTTTGCAATTTGTAGGGACCCCATTCCCGGAAAGCCAATAAAAAGCCTACGGGTTTCCCAGAGAAAGAAAAGAGACTCCTGCAAATCCTGGATGGAGAGAAGTGTCGCCTTGAGTCAAAGCACGCCTTTGCACCCACCTTTCAATTCAAACTAACCTCGGGGAGCTAAAGGAGGAGCGAGTTATAGCCACTTTCAGGGATGTATTCAAGGCCGTCTCTCCAGGAACATTGTACTCGATATGAAGAGTATGCCTCGTGCCATTCCTAAACAATAAAATATAAGAGGACGTCCTCCCAACTATTCCCATTATCGGAAATTTCGGAGCTTGGAAAGGCGTCGCTTGTACGTACATCGGCTTGTTGGTGCTTGGAATAATAACCTGCGCTAAGCGCTCAATTTGTAGCTTGGTTAAGTTCTTTCGTTAGGTTCATGAGGAGTTACAGGCGGACATGGGAACATGCAGTATGTCAATCACAAATCAGCTGTTGGGGTTCTTGCGGCGCACGCGGTACATGTGGCTCTTTGAATAAAAGATGTTGCTCTTGTTGGTATACCTAATATAACAGTATGGGAAATCTGGTAGAAGCGAAGGGCTTACGTTTACATAATAGGGGCTCTTTCATTTGATGTCAGGATTGACTATGAATTCTCCTAGTGAGCAGTTGTGGTTATTATTTTCTAGTACGGTTTGAATAAGGACAAAAGTTCTGGCTGTGGCTTTCGTTGAGCCGATTATGCGAGACCAAGAGCTCTTCAAGAATGACCAGCAATGGCAAAAGCATAGCCCAACACTTGATCTGTGTTCGGCTATGCGTAGAGTAGTTCGGTTCGTGTTCAATACATAGAGCGCGCAGGCGTACTTTCGTTACGGACTTTTCCTATTCTATTCTCATTACGAGATGAGCGGGTTGGAGAATAAGATCAAGTCGAAATATATCAATTCTTTATCTTCTTCATTCAAAGGAGAGTATAGATGGGACGGTCAAGAGATTCTGGCTATCAAGTTCCAGTGTGATCTACGCCTGTTAGACTGCCGGGCTGTAATGGATTGGACTATGAATACTTCTTTCTAGTGAAAGAAGGATATCGTTATCGGGTTGGACCCCCTCTCTTCAGGTGTTTGCAATTCCTGTGGGAACCGCACCACTTGAAGCCTTTGTATCCACATAATGAGAAGCCCTCTTTTAGTGAAGCTTCTCTTCATCAGCGACTTTCGCGAATGCCTAACTAATAGATAGAACGATTTCTCCCATGCCAGTTGACTGGTCGAGACGAAGCTGCTGCGTGCCGCTTTGCTGCCTTCGAAAGAGTGGTTTCAGCTCGCGCTCTCCCTGCCCGAGTCAAAGAGGCCAGCCCTCAATTCCAATCAGAGAGGCGGGCCAGGTCCGGACCACTGAAGGAACGTAACTGCGCAAACTACGTAAGCCAGAGGAAAGACAACTAGCCAGGCGGAAGAGAAGAAGCAAACGAATCAGCTTCCGCTGTCACTGGGTTGGAACCATTCTTTGAGTCTAGCGGAAAGGAAAGAAAGTAGTACGCATGTAGCAGAGGTGACTGAGCAAGCCAAGCAAAACGCCTGGATAAAGAAGTAGGGGAGCTACCTTAGCCCGTAGCTTCAAGCGAAAGGGAAGCGAACTGTTGCTATCCGTCACGCTCACTATTAGGCCCAGTAATGGCTCACTTCTTATACGCTTAACTTGAACGCTCACTATTAACTTGCACTGTCACTTTCAAGATTCACTTTTCACTTTCACTTTGAAATCTGAACTTTAAAGATGAAAAAAGCCCTTTCTTCTCCTCTCCTTTGAAGCATTGGGACATCGAACTAGAACCTGAATTTTGACTAGTAAACCAGTGAAAGCAGTTAAAGATCCTATATATATAAGAGCTCCTGGCTGATTTCCCTAGCTTATGGTGCAGGTCCTACTACTGCTACTGGTATGTGACTGGGCGCGTCAAGCAAGTACTTTTTTATTAGCGGACAGTGGATGAAAGACTCTTTCGGGTGCCTTGTGGCTAATGCATGGGACAATAGAACTTAGGCCTGGCCTTCTAGCCAGAGCCCTTATATGATATGGGCTGAATTTATTCCTATTCCTGCTTCAAGCTTGGGAAAGTGTGCTTACTTCGGGGATGAAGAAAGGGAGGAAAGCCCTAAAAAAGGCTTAAACAAAGGCTTATCGGAAATCACCCCTTGGAAAGTCTTCTTTCGGTGAGGGCACAGGTTCATGAGATCATAGCCCGAAAGGAACTTACGAAAGCCTGACAATAGGACTATTGGACGAAGGGCGTGCCTCCTGCCAATGGGAATGACTTAGATAACGACAATCCCTTTCTTAGTGATGGAACACAAGTATCAGTGCCCACGTCGATGCCCTTCTGTTACTACGCTAGTAGGTCGCCACCCAAACGCTATAGGCAGGTCCTGGTTGGTCGAAGACGCATGGCTTCACGGCTTTGACAAGGAGTTTGTTCGGCGAGATTTATTGGTATTGCCAACCCACTTCGGACAGGGGAAATCTGCGAAGAAGCTACCCTATCAGGACAACAAGCAGTCAGTGAGTGAGCGCACTGCTTTGTCCCAGGGAGAAAGCGAGAGCGCTCACTCACTCCGAAGTACCCTATGAACTGCTCAGTCAGACAGGGACCTTCATATACTATACTTCATATACTATAGTAGGGTTGATAAAGCGGGAAAGTGGGATTGACAAAGAGCACACGGTCTTTGTGCCCAGGCGGTTGCAGTCAGGAACCTATAAATCAGAGACACGCAATTAGTGACACAAACATTTTGATTTTGCGCTAGAAATGAGCGAATCATAAATAGTAAGTAACAAGCAACAACGGCACACTTGCATTATCTTTCTTAAAAGCAGGATATTCTCGACTAGCATGCATTTCTTGCATGCAATTCTTTATTAGCTATCATCACTGATTGACGATTTACATGTTCCATATCGATATGTAAATAACATAATCTTTGAACATCTAATTCTCTAAGACGATCTAGCATTTGCTCAAAAGTGTAAACGCTTCACGTTCGTATTCATTTAATGGATCTTTTGACCATAAGATAAGCTCGCAAGGAGAAATTCTTTGCCTTAAGTAATCCAAATTATGTAAATGTTCTTTCCATACCTTATCAAATGTAGTAAGGATAATCTGTTTAGATGCATCTTTCATCAAATCTTCACCATAATTCTATTCTTTGGAGAGGCGGAGGAAGCGAAGAGATGATTGACGAGAGAGTGACTTGTTAACGATTTGCTGTAGTTTACCCTTTTCCCTTTTTCTTGGAAAATGGCTCAGTGGGAGGAGCGCTTGGGTATGCAAGAAGGGCGGATGGTTATATTGAATCTTGTCAGTAATTGTCTTCAGTAAGCAAAGCAACCTCTACTCGTGCACGGGATTCGTAGTAAGGTCAAGGACAAGGCTGGTGCGCAGATATTGGTTGGATGATGGATTGCTGTATGCCTGAGATGCCCAGACCTTGCGTCTTCCTTGTGGTGGGGGACTGCAGCAGGATTTTTGAGAGAGACACATGACCCTCAACGGGCCGCCCCTCCACTAAAGCACACCACATCTGAAAAAACTGTACTATCTATAGCTTAGACAGACCCGATTTGGTGAAGTCAAAAATATCGAAATATCGTAAGAGAACAAAGACCTGAGTTGGTGAAAAAAAGCTGACTGAGTCTTCTGTTCATTAATGCCCAATAATTCCCATGTTGGTTGGACCAAGGCGATTCCCGTCTCCTTTTTTAGAATCGATGCAGTCTCTTCCATCCACTAGTGGTATTCCTATTCCCATAGATGCTAATCCTTTCGGATACAATCGCTCAGGATGACCTGTGGGATGCTCTCGAGCAGGAAAACTGGAAACAGCTCTCCAACTCGCGGGAATACAAATTGGTGGAACGGCAGAGAGAGCAATGCGAAGGAATGATCAAGTCTATTGCTGGAGTATTGCAACAAAAAGTATGGATGGTACCCTGGGGCTGACTATTGAAGACCCCACGGATATTGATAGAGCAACGAGTGTCGTTTTCGACGATCTCTTCGATCGCTTTGACACGCATCAAAAGCGAAAAAACCATTTAACTAGAGTCCTGCGGAACATAGGAAATGAAAGAAGTCCGGTCTGGAGAGCACTCCTAAAAGACCTGAAAAGGTTTTTATAAGGAAGGCCGAGTTCTTTCAGTTGGAAATGGTATTGCAGGTCTATCAGATCAGTGGGCAACCATAGTGGACTTTTTTCGTGGTGTTGTTGACGTTGTTGAAAGCGAATTTTGTTGTAAGCCTCGCTTCAAATCTTTTCTTTTTCGGTATGCCGCTCCGAGCAGAGCGAATGAACAAAAAATCTAACCTAAGATGAATATCCTTCGACCGTTATCTCCTCATCTTCCTATTTATAAGCCACAGCTGACTTCGACGTTTCCAATTTCCCATAGAATCTCCGGAGCTTTCCTAGCCACTATCCTTTTCTTTTTTATCTTCTTTGTCTGAAAATAGGTTTGATTTGCTTCACCTATGAGAATGTATACGAATTTTTCTTTTATTCATCAAAGCTCATCCCAATCGGCGGCGAGATTACTGCTTTAGCCCTGTCCTACCATATTTATAATGGAGTTCGTCATTTATTGACGGATTTTTCTGGATTTGGACGAAAAAGATGGAAATGACTGTTCAAAATTTTCACTTATTTCAAATTTTTCTTTTCTTATGAAATGCTTTACTTATTATTATTAGCGTTGATAGCTCTCTTCTTTAAAGCTTATGCCGTAGAAGCTGACATCAGGCTATTGGCCTTTTATCTGCATCTTCCCGACCGGAAGGGGTTCGCTTTGTTTGGGATGAACTCGCAAAGACTCGACCCGAGTTCCCTCGTAGAGTGGCGTCTTTTATAAGACTCCACTTTCTCAGTGGAACTAAAAAAAGAGTTTGAGCTCTTTTGGCTTACTTTTAGCCACGCGGGGCGGCTATCCGCATGTGTCCAAAAGTGACAGTGACGTCCATTTTTTTGTAATGGGTATACTCGAGAAAAAGGGTTTGGAATTCGACCTCCTTATACGCTCTAAAAAGGGGTCATTGACTCCTTTTTTGTTTAGGATCCCCTTTTACATTCAATTATTTATTGAGCCCGGTGTGGAATCACCATCATTACACATTCATTCTTGGTCTGGCTGCTGGTCTAGCGAGCCTTCCTAGCCGCCTAGAGTGCAGCCTACCTGCTGAAGACCGTAACGTAAGTAACTCAGTGCTCCATACAGGGAAATGAAAGCAGAATTCGTTCGGATCCTCCCACATGTTCAATCTTTTTTAGCGGTTTCCCCAGAGATTTTTATCATTAATGCAACCTTCATTTTGCTCATTCATGGAGTTGTATTTAGTACCTCTAAGAAATATGATTATCCGCCGTTAGTCAGTAATGTGGGTTGGCTTGGATTACTTAGTGTTGCGCGCCTAGGAGGGCAGCGCGCTTTGGGATGCGGAGGAGCTATTATCGTCCAGCTCCCTAACCTAATGTGGCACCGGGTTTGGGCCGCAGGGAACCATAGCATGGGGGACGTCTAATCCTTTTGCCGCCGCAAGGCTGGCTAATCGTACGCAGCAGGCTCGAAGACCCTGGTTCTGGAAGGCACATGAGTCCGAACGCTATGTTGAATGTGCGACTGACACTACGTAGGTACCTGTGCAGGTGAGGCGTCGGTCGGTCCTAGAAACGGCGGCAGCGGCGCGAGGAGTTAACGACCGGACGTGCTGCAACCTAGGGATCACCAGGCAGCTCTTTCGCTCTATAGGGATCGGGGGCATAGCACAATTCTTCTTGGAGGAGGGTTGTTTGCCCGGGTGACTGATCCTGCCATAATGTACTCCTACCTATACACCGGCAACCGAAGTCGAGCATACATACGACAATCTTCATGCGTGAATAGCCGGGAGGAAAGAAAGGGCGGTAGATGATAATGAGAAAAGGCACCGCGTCTGGACGGGCGGAATGGATGAGCGAAAGGTGTCATGCCATGTAGTGGGGAATATCCCGAGTATCATGTAAGACAACTAAATAGACCTCGAGGTGCTGCCGAGGAACTGAGGGACCTTCTCGAGCACAGGATAGGTAATTGAAAGATAGAGCTAGCCTATTCGTTATGGGGAATCAATGCTCCGGACCGAATAGAGCTTACCTACGGCACCTGGCTTTCTCCGGTGCATATTAGCTTAGCTGCGCTTACGCGGCCGGTTTGGCTTCCTCTCTGGCGGCCACTTTCCTTACCTTACCCCG